TTAGGTTATATACATACAAAAGAAAAAACAAGGATAAATGGATCCCCCAAAAAGGTCGACTTACCCCCAATGTAATTATATTTATTTAGCACACCGTTGTCAAGATGAACGTTAATGTGTTGAGAAAAACACAATGAATTTTTTTTAATAAAAAAAAAAAAAAAATGAAAACAAGAAACACGAATTGCATTTCTTCTATTCTTGACTATACATATAGAGTTGCTCAAAAGAGCACTATTCATATAGAAACTCCTGTTCTATGATATAGAATAAGAATGCTTGGGACGGAAGGATTCGAACCTCCGAATAGCGGGATCAAAACCCGTTGCCTTACCACTTGGCCACGCCCCACTCAGATTTCTATTCAATAGTACTAAAAATTACTATTAGTATTGGTTCTTCGTCAATTCCGATATTTCTGAAATACATTAGCTTGGTTTTGGTATTTTAATATACGTAGATATAGAATTAAACTAAATTTATTGATCTTAATATAGAATTCAATTAAGATATTGAATGAAAACAAAATTTCTTCTATTCTTTTCTTTTTTGATTTGAGAATTGAAAAATTGTGGGTGCAGCGACTTTCAAAAAAAGGATTGGGTACCTTAGTTGGATTTGTGATCTAGTTTTCTAGCAATAACATATTAATAACTCACAATTATTTTCAAGAACAAAACATTTGTTATGCTTCATTTTTTTAGTTTGATTTATATCGGTCTTAATTCTTCTCTTTTTTCAGATAGTTTTTTCTTCACAAAATTGCCCGAAGCCTACGCCTTTTTAAATCCAATTGTAGATGTTATGCCAGTAATCCCTTTGTTCTTTTTTCTATTAGCCTTCGTTTGGCAAGCGGCTGTAAGTTTTCGATAAGATCTTTACTGTTCTAGAATAAATCTAGATTTAGTCAAAACCGGAAAAGAAAAAAACTTTAAATTCGAACAATTGAGAAGATCAGATACGTCTTAGAATAAAAACCCTCAACTCAAATATTGAAGTTATTTTTTGTTTACTAAACATGAGAAATCGGGATCGGATCACCCCGCCCCTTTCCCATTCTAATTTTTTCCAGTTCATTAAATAGGAAACAAAACTAATTTGATTTTTAGTATAGCTAAAATCCATTTTTAGGCAATGCATGACTCGACCCTTGTTTCAAAAAAATGTCTAAAAATTCTGTTCTATTTGGAGAACCTACTTGATTTCTTCGTGTCAAAACGGGGATGTGGGATAAAAAACATTAAATAGAGAATCGATTTTCTTTTTTCAACCCAAAACTTGGAGATTGTGTAATGCTTACTCTCAAACTCTTTGTTTACACAGTAGTGATCCTCTTTGTTTCTCTCTTCATCTTCGGATTTTTATCTAATGATCCAGGGCGTAACCCCGGGCGGGAAGAATAAAAAATAATATTTTTTTCTGTTTTTAACATTTTCGCTACCCTCTATCTTTAATCTTTAAAGATTAAATAAATAAAAAGAAAATCCAAAATTTTTGGAAAGATAAACCATATCAAAACATCAACGGAACCGGAAAGAGAGGGATTCGAACCCTCGGTACGAACAACTCGTACAACGGATTAGCAATCCGACGCTTTAGTCCACTCAGCCATCTCTCCCAATTAAAAAAGGATAATGACTAATATTAACGTAAAGCTGAAACAGAAAGTTTTTTTGATTAGAAAAAAAAATGTAAAACTTAGAATTGTTTTTTAATATTCTATTTTTAAATACTCAAAAAAAATTCTAATTCTAGAAAATATTAGAATAGAACTGTGTTACTAGAATGTATGTCTATTTTCTATTTTTTTTTAGAATTAATATATTAATTAACTATCATATTAATAAAATTAAAAAAACGACCTAAAAAAATATCTTTAAGTCAATATTTCAATTAACCAATCAATATATATCAATCAATATTTTTTGTATTGGTTGATAGAACAAAGACTTTTTTGGCTTTCAATATTTTTTACAAATTCGAATAAAAACTTCTGTAAATAAAACGGAAAAGATCAAAAACAAAGTAAGCTTTTTTATTTCGTTCAAAAACTCCCCTTTTTCCAGAGCCGTCTCGAAGTCATGTACTCTTTTTTTGTTTTACTAAATTGGAATAAATGATCTATTTGTATTTCATTTGAAAACAAAAAGAATTGTTATTTTATTTGATATTGAAAGAACAACAATTAACAATATTAAGATTAATATATAAGAAAGAATCGTTCTAGTCTTCTAATATTCTTTTGATAGAGTAGCAAATACTAATAATATATAATCCCCCTTTCCAAATCTCATTAGGTTCTCTCACAAACATAGAATATGTTAACATTGTAATTTTCGTAATTTTTGTTTCTGATCTGATCATCTGATCATATCTTGATCACGACCGATCGACTTACTCGACAAAAGGTTCTTTTCTATACAATAATCCTATAATAGCGGGTATAGTTTAGTGGTAAAAGTGTGATTCGTTCGATTAATCCCAATAGTTAAGGGATCCT